TCGAATAGTAGATAATCTGTTATGAAAGAAAGAAAACATTCTTTGAAGAATCAAGATTCGTAACCAATCCTTGCCTTATTTGTTGGATTAGGTCTAACTTTCTTGACTAAACTGCAAGAGTGGAACTTTACGAGATGAAATAGGGAAAGACAGAAGATAAAACTTAAAAGGATAATTGAAGTGACTCGTCTTCGAATCAACTTTGGTTGGGGTTCGAAAAAGGAATAAAAATAAAGTAAATTCAAGGAAGAGCTTTCCTTTTTTTAAGGGGCCCCTCGGGGGGTCGTGGAATGCTTTTCTTCTCCTCTTATTCCATATGGAATACAATCAGTTAAAATAAGAAGGAATAGGGGAATATTCGACCGTTTGAATTCTTTATTTATCTTTTATTCCAAAATTATCCCGAAAATCCAATTTCATTTTTCAATGGGGTTAGATGGTCTAGTTCTTAATATTATTACTTTACTCAACTGACAGATTCCACAACAAATCTCTTGATTCGGAATTAGGGACTCATGTCGCATCTGATGAATCGATTTTCTTTTACACTTCTGTATCTCACTCGATCTTGTTTTTTAGTATTATCTAAAATAACCGATGAATTATGAATTTTCCATAACTTAGGTAAGTGCTTTACCAACATATGTAGTGTAGTAAAAAAATAAATGGAATTTAACCCTTTCATGCTTACTATAACTAGTTATTTCGGTTTTCTACTGGCTGCTTTAACTATAACCCCAGCTCTATTTATTGGTTTGAACAAGATACGTCTTATTTGAAATGAATTGAATGAATAAGTCAGAAAAGAAAAATCTTTCTTTTGGATTCCTGGTATTCTACGACTCTTTTCCACACTAATTACCAATTCTTTTCTTGGTCATTGAGATTCGTGGATAATTTAGACTACTATTTAGGGATAGATCGTACCTCTTTTTTTTTATCCCCTCGAACAAATCGAAATGATTGAAGTTTTTCTATTTGGAATCGTCTTAGGCCTAATTCCTATTACTTTAGCGGGATTATTCGTGACTGCGTATTTGCAATACAGGCGTGGGGATCAGTTGGATCTTTGATTGAGTAATATTTCTTTTTTGATTGACCTCCTCCAGACCAGAGAGGAGGTCAAATTGGAGTTGCAATTCGACTTTGTTTTGTTAAGTTATTTTACTCTGCTTCGACATAAGATAGATGGAATCACGCTCTGTAGGATTTGAACCTACGACATCGGGTTTTGGAGACCCGCGTTCTACCGAACTGAACTAAGAGCGCTTTCATTCAAAAAGAAAACCCTTTTCTACTCCTAACGTGTCTCACGTACGTATAGTATCCACAAATTCAAGTTATACCCACTTTAATTGATCTCCTCGCTACTGCCCATAAAGAAGAAAGAATTAATAGGTAGGGATGACAGGATTTGAACCTGTGACATTTTGTACCCAAAACAAACGCGCTACCAAGCTGCGCTACATCCCTTTTCCAAATTGTTGTACAATGGCATTGTACACAATTCCTGTCTTGTTTTCCACATCGTAATTTTCTTCTCTTTCTCTATCTATATAGAACCTTCTTGTCATTTCTTCTTTTTGTTCTCATATAATCAAGTCAAGGAATGGTATACATCTAAAATCGAATCTAATTTCACCTATAAAAGAAAGATTACTATTCCTTGGTAATGTATAGGAAGAAGGGGTCATCTTTTTCTTTTTTAGGGATAGGAAAATCTCGTCTATACGGTTCATTCTATATAGAATATTGATTTTTTTTTTTTAGTTAGGAATTTCGCCTAAACAAAAGAAATACAAAAGATCTTGGGCAAGAGTATCTGATCATATATGTATTCCAATAAGGAAGGAGGATTTTCAATGCGGGATATAAAAACATATCTCTCTGTAGCACCCGTGCTAAGTACTCTATGGTTTGGGGCTTTAGCAGGTTTATTGATAGAAATTAATCGTTTATTCCCAGATGCTTTGTCATTCCCTTTTTTTTCATTCTAGTTATTGCTATGCGAGGAATTCTTCGTGACATGACGAAAATTTTCCCTTTTTCAATCCTTTTTTTTTTTTAGTATAGGAAGGAAAAAGAAAGAAAAGATGGATTGGGTTGAACCTCAGAGTCATGAAAAATTCGGTAAATCCCATTTTGGAAAACAGAAATTCAATTAAAAGCGGTATCCAAGCTAAGTCAGGCCTCAGAAATCAGAGCATAGAAAGAGGCTGGGCTGGCTACTTAAATGAAAGGATTTCGAAGCAAAATCCTTGCTAATTCGACAAGGATTGTATTCTTTAATTATTTCTCCATTTTTTATTACTTAATTTAAGAATTTCCAAAATTTTTTATTCTAATGGATTTTATTCTTCTTCTTCGGATTCAAAATAGAAGAAGAAAAAAAAAGTAGAAGAATTAAGTTAAGTCAATCCAAAAAAGAAAGGAGGTTCATGGCCAAGGGGAAAGATGTTAGAATCAGAGTTATTTTGGAATGTATCAGTTGTGTTCGAAAAGGTGCCAATAAGGAATCGACGGGGATTTCTAGATATAGTACTCAAAAGAATCGCCACAATACACCCGGACAATTAGAATTCAAAAAATTTTGTCGTTATTGTCGCAAGCATACGACTCATGGCGAAATAAAAAAATAGGAGCATCGTGTGTTCGATCTTTCCAAAGAACAGATTTAATATATAGAACATAGATAGAATACAAAATACAAATCAACTCATTTGATTTCAGGTAGATATTATTTCATATGTATAGAGGGTATTCATATACTATATATGAATCAAATAATATATGGACCAAAGAAAGACTACTTCTTCTGGATCCAAAATTAATAAAATAAAGAAATCCATTTTTTTCAAATTTTTTAATAAAGAATAAATCATGTATACATCTAAACAACCTTTTCATAAATCTAAGCAACCCTTTCGTAAATCCAAGCAAACTTTTCCAAAATCCAAGCAAACTTTTCGTAAGTCCAAGCAAACTTTTCGTAAATCCAAACAACCTTTTCGTAAATCCAAACAACCTTTTCGTAGGCGTCCTCGGATTGGCCCGGGGGATCCAATTGATTATAGAAACATGAGTTTAATTAATCGATTTATTAGTGAACAAGGAAAAATATTATCGAGACGAATAAATAGATTAACCTTGAAACAACAACGATTAATTACTCTTGCTATAAAACAGGCTCGTATTTTATCTTTCTTACCATTTCGTAACTATGAGAATGAGAAGCAATTTCAAGCCCAGTCAATTTCAATAATTACTGGTCCTAGACCCAGAAAAAATAGACATATTCCTCAATTAACGCAAAAGTTCAATTCCAATCGAAACTTAAGAAACTCCAACCAGAATTTAAGAAACAACAATCGGAACTTAAGTTCCGATTGTTGATGTTTTATTCGAAAGGGCCAGACCTATATATAAGCAAAGTAATCCAGTTTTGATTCTTGTGTTTGTTATAAGAAAGAAAAATGGGGAAGAAGAAATAGTTTTTTTATTTATTGCAACATGCTCGTTGATTCTTACCACTTAATCTTAATTTATTGTATCTTCCCGGAGTTCCCTCTCCGGGAATTCGGTTTTAATTATTCCTGTATATTACTTTTTTATCCATTTAATTGATGATCTTTATTTTATTGGAAATCGTGTAAAGATTATTTGGATTTGATACAGCTACTTGTGCAAGCATTTTACGATTAAGAATCAATTCCTTCTTGTACAGATTGTGTATTAATTTACTATAACTATTGAATACTTTATATATCCGCGTTGCTGCGTTTATCCGAGTGATCCACAAACGACGAAAATCCCTCTTTTGCCTGCCTCTATCTCGATGAGAGGAAACAAAAGCTCTTCTTACTTGTTGAGTAATCATTCGATTAAGTCTTAAATGAGCCCCTCTAAAGTTTGAGGCAAATGAACGCATTTTTGTTCGTCGTCTCCGAGCTATATATCCTCGCGGAACTCTGGTCATTGAATCAAATTAACCTTAATGAATAACTAATGATTTCTCTTCTTTTAGCCATTCTTTTTCCCATTAATAACAAAACGAATTATTCCAATATATAAAATATTAATTCCAATGGCTTTTGCTACTGTAACCTTCCCAACCACGATTTTTTATTCTATTCCCTTCAGTTATTTCGCATAGAAATAACAAATTCTAACGATACTCAAAAAAATAGTGGGTTCCATCGTTTCTATGGTTCCCTTTTAAACGGTGAGGCCCTCTCTATACACCGGAGCCCTTTCTTTCATTTCATCAAAAGGTATTGTGAACTTGTATAGTTCACATTCTTTGGCTCTACCTATCCATTATAGAGTAAATAGCTCTTTTCACAATAAGAGTTATCCATACAGTGACGGCATTTAATTATGAAAGTTGGCTAAGTAGCTGACCCTGTTAGTCCGTTCTTTTAAGATAAAGGAGCATAAGCCTTTTTCTTTTTATTACTATTTCCTCCGCTTAATGGATAACCATTTTCTACCAATGGGGGAATTGCTTCTTATTTCCAATTTAGATGATTGGATTTGCACCAAAGGAAACCAGAAATTCCATATTACCATAGAAATCTAGGATAGAGCTTCTCTATCCTATTCATTGGTACCGATCATGGATACTTCAAAAATTGTCTTATTTGTTTGAACTCATGATCTGAACGAGTCGCACATACACCCTAGCACATGTTCCTCGACGCTGAGGACATCCCTTAAGCGCGGCCGATTTTCTAGCATTTCGTATTGGCTGTCTTGCGTTTCTAATAAGTTGTTTAACCGTTGGCATGTCGTATGTATATAGAAAAAATGGATTGGTTTAGATCGATCTTAACCTGATGATTGATCATCATGAAGTATTTCTATTTTCTATTAAATCGCAGAAAACCTGAATTTAGGTTTGAAATAAATTTACAAGAAATCCGACCACTACCAATCCTTAAACATTTCTGGAAACCACACTGGATCAGTATCGCAGTGCTCGTCAATCATTTCATCCCCTACAATATCGACAAGTCCATAAGCTTTGGCTTCGTCTGCTGACATAAAAACATCCCTTTCCATGTCTTCGGATACAACCCAAAAAGGCTTGCCTGTTCTTAGTGCATAAACCCTTGTGATCATTTCGCGAACTTTGTGTAACTCTTCCACTTCTAGGAAAAAATCTGGTGTCCTTGCCCGATAATAAGCACTAGCAGGTTGGTGAAGCATAATCCTCGCGTGAGGGAATGCTATACGCTTGGTGGGTTCTCCTCCAAGCAGAATGAAGGATGCCATGGACGCAGCTATTCCGAGGCATATTGTATATATATCTGGTGTCACCGTTTGCATCGTATCAAAAATTGCCATTCCTGAGATTAGCCACCCGCCTGGGGAGTTTATAAACAAAAAAATATCGCTAATTCCATCTTCTATACTGAGATATACCATGAGACCTGTAATATGATTCGTGATCTCGCAACGAATCTCTTGACCTAAAAAAAGTGTCCTTTCTCGATACATAACATTGTATAAGTCAACCCAAGTCGCTTCTTCATCTCCGGGAATCCGGTAAGGTACTTTTGGAACACCAATGGGCATATTAGATTAATATTATTAAATTTAAGTAAGAAAACTACACTTTAATATGGAAACGTAAGAATGGAAGAGAAAGAAAGAATCCGCAGTTTATTGTCTTTTTTTTTCTTATTCTATATGAATACTATAGATTCTATTAATACGTAGATTGAAATAATACATAGATTGAAAGGTTATATCTATAAGGAAGGTAAGACAGATTGAATAAAGAAAAAGGAATCGGTGATTGGAATGATAAACAAAGAGGGATAGGGATCTATTCTTCGTTTTTTTTTTTTTCCAAATAGGCCAAGCTACCCATTGCATATTGGCACTTATCGAGTATAGAATAGATCTGCTTCTCTTTCTTCTTACGAACAGAATTGGCTTCTTATTTTTAATGGAATGAAATAAATATTCACGCTTTCTGACACAGAATCCCCTAGAGGGGTTAGGTACATAGGATATGGATAGTCTTTTCCAATGCGATAAAATAAAGCGACATCGTGTCTATTTTTCTTTGCTAAAGGGGTATTTCCATGGGTTTGCCTTGGTATCGTGTTCATACTGTTGTATTGAATGATCCGGGTCGATTGCTTTCGGTGCATATAATGCACACAGCTCTAGTTTCTGGTTGGGCCGGCTCGATGGCTTTATACGAATTAGCGGTTTTTGATCCCTCTGATCCTGTTCTGGATCCAATGTGGAGACAAGGTATGTTCGTCATTCCCTTCATGACTCGTTTAGGAATAACCAATTCGTGGGGTGGTTGGAGTATTTCAGGAGGAACTGTAACGAATCCGGGTATTTGGAGTTATGAAGGTGTGGCAGGTGCGCATATTGTGTTTTCTGGCTTGTGTTTCTTGGCAGCTATCTGGCATTGGGTATATTGGGACCTAGAAATATTCTGTGATGAGCGGACGGGAAAACCCTCTTTGGATTTGCCCAAGATCTTTGGAATTCATTTATTTCTTGCAGGGGTGGCTTGCTTTGGCTTTGGCGCATTTCATGTAACGGGTTTGTATGGTCCTGGGATATGGGTGTCCGATCCTTATGGACTAACTGGAAAAGTACAAGCTGTAAATCCAGCGTGGGGTGTAGAAGGTTTTGATCCTTTTGTTCCGGGGGGAATAGCTTCTCATCATATTGCTGCGGGTACATTGGGCATATTAGCGGGCCTATTCCATCTTAGTGTCCGTCCGCCTCAACGTCTATACAAAGGATTACGTATGGGCAATATTGAAACTGTACTTTCCAGTAGTATCGCTGCTGTTTTTTTTGCAGCTTTCGTAGTTGCCGGAACTATGTGGTATGGGTCAGCAACTACCCCAATCGAATTATTTGGGCCTACTCGTTATCAGTGGGATCAGGGATACTTTCAGCAAGAAATATATCGAAGAGTTAGCGATGGGTTAGCCGAAAATCTTAGTTTATCAGAAGCTTGGTCTAAAATTCCCGAAAAATTAGCCTTTTATGATTATATTGGTAATAATCCGGCAAAGGGGGGATTATTCAGAGCAGGCTCAATGGACAATGGGGATGGAATAGCTGTTGGATGGTTAGGACATCCCGTCTTTAGAGATAAAGAAGGGCGCGAGCTTTTTGTACGCCGTATGCCTACTTTTTTTGAAACATTTCCGGTTGTTTTGGTAGATGAAGAGGGAATTGTGAGAGCGGACGTTCCTTTTAGAAGAGCAGAATCCAAATATAGTGTTGAACAAGTAGGCGTAACGGTGGAGTTCTATGGTGGCGAACTTAATGGAGTAAGTTATTCTGATCCTGCTACTGTAAAAAAATATGCGAGGCGTTCCCAATTAGGGGAAATTTTTGAATTAGATCGGGCTACTTTGAAATCGGATGGTGTTTTTCGCAGCAGTCCAAGGGGTTGGTTCACTTTTGGTCATGCTACCTTTGCTTTGCTTTTCTTTTTCGGACACATTTGGCATGGCGCTAGAACCTTGTTCCGAGATGTTTTTGCTGGTATTGATCCAGACTTGGATGCTCAAGTGGAATTTGGAACATTCCAAAAAGTTGGAGATCCAACTACAAGGAGACAGGCAGTCTGATACCACATTGCTATGGTATCTTTCATCTCTCTTTTTTGATTTGACATGGGAAACATCTCCCATCCTTTCTTTGACTCTTTTTCTTTCTTTATATGGGAAATGATCCCAAATGACAAATGAATAGGTGTGGAAGTTATAATTGTAAATAAACCACGATCGAATCTATGGAAGCATTGGTTTATACGTTCCTTTTAGTTTCGACTTTAGGGATAATTTTTTTCGCTATCTTCTTCCGAGAACCACCTAAGGTTCCGACTAAAAAAATGAAATAATTTCATTGAAGTAAGAAGTCTCCCATCTGGGAGACTTCTTACTTCAATTAGTCCCCGTGTTCTTCGAATGGATCTCTTAATTGTTGAGAGGGTTGCCCAAACGCGGTATATAAGGCATACCCAGTAAAGCTTACAAGTAAACCAGATATGGAGATGGCGACTAAAGTTGCTGTTTCCATTTTTATAGAATTTCAAGATTACAATGGATCTACGAAAAGATCGTGTATTTACAACTACAACGGAATAGTATACAAAGTCAACACCAATGATTAAATAGAATTTATGGCTACACAAACCGTTGAAGATAGTTCTAGACCTGGGCCAAGACGAACTCGCGCAGGTAGTTTATTGAAACCCTTGAATTCGGAATATGGGAAAGTAGCTCCGGGTTGGGGGACTACTCCTTTTATGGGGGTCGCAATGGCTTTATTCGCGATATTCCTATCTATCATTTTAGAAATTTATAATTCTTCTGTTTTACTGGACGGAATTTTAATGAATTAGGTTTCTACTAACTAAAACTACGAAGTCATAGTTTTTCCATCCAAAAAAGCCTTTCTACTTTAAGCTCTACATTTCTAGACATTCTGGTAGTTCGACCGTGGAATTTTTTTGTTTCGGTATCTCTGGAATATGAGTGTGTGACTTGTTAGAATTGATCCTATTGATAATACATAGAAAGGGCCTGTTATCTCTATCAAGATGATTCTAATTCGTCGGATATTTATTATTTATTCTAGTATCTGGAACACGAAATAGATAGAGTGGATCAAGAAAAAAAAATGGAACTATGATTCATACTCACTATTCAGACCTCGCAACCAGACTGAAAAAAATTCAAGTAGTTTTTAATAAAAAAAGAAAATTTCTTCCTTCCAAATTTGTTTGCCCAAAAGACAACTTTTTTTTCTCTCGATTTTGTCGAGTTATTACACCGATTCAATAAATGATCATCAAGCGGTTCTTATTCGAAGAACCCTTGCCTTTTGTTTAGCTTGAGACTCAATCATCGTGGCTCTAGTATGAATCTAAGGTTTTAATTGAACTGATTCATAGGATCGCAACAAGATAATTTCTATCAGAAAACTACTAGAATTTTTGCTTTATTTATTTACTAGTAAAACAAAACAAGAGTAAATCCGCATTACGCAAAAAAAAAAAAAGAAATCCAAAATAGGGAAGAGAAAAGTCAAGAGGCCTCTAATGACCAACATAAGGCAAAGAAAGGAAGACAGATGAGCCAACTTGAGATTTTTTGGCATTATCATCACAAAGAATAAATTCTGGATTTTTCTTATTTCATATCTTCAAGGCAAATCGACCCAATCCAGTGGCTGATGAAGTTTTGAACCCTTTTTTTTCTAATATCCGTTGAAAATTTGTGTGTTTCTGCTTGAGCCGTACGAGATGAAATTTTCATATACGGTTCTCGGAGGGGGACTCGGGTTAGTTACCTATCTCAATAAAGTATATGATTGGTTTGAGGAACGTCTTGAGATTCAGGCAATTGCGGATGATATAACTAGTAAATATGTTCCTCCTCATGTCAACATATTTTATTGTTTAGGGGGAATTACACTTACTTGTTTTCTAGTACAAGTCGCTACAGGTTTTGCTATGACTTTTTACTACCGCCCAACCGTTACAGAGGCTTTTTCCTCGGTTCAATACATAATGACCGAGGCCAACTTTGGTTGGTTAATCCGATCAGTTCATCGATGGTCAGCAAGTATGATGGTTCTAATGATGATCCTGCACGTATTTCGTGTGTATCTCACAGGTGGATTTAAAAAACCCCGCGAATTAACTTGGGTCACAGGTGTGGTTTTGGCTGTATTGACTGCATCGTTTGGTGTAACTGGTTATTCTTTGCCTTGGGATCAAATTGGTTATTGGGCAGTCAAAATTGTGACAGGTGTACCTGAAGCGATTCCGGTAATAGGATCGCCTTTAGTGGAGTTATTGCGTGGAAGTGCTAGTGTGGGCCAATCCACTTTGACTCGTTTTTATAGTTTACATACTTTTGTACTGCCTCTGCTTACTGCCGTATTTATGTTAATGCACTTTCCAATGATACGTAAGCAAGGTATTTCGGGTCCTTTATAGGGAAGGCATATCATAGAGAAAGATAATTCTAATTCTCATATATCATATCGGGTAGGTTGTGGTATTTCATTGCTACAAACATGGGTTATTGTAAAATAAGACATGTCATTTGGATACTTTTCTTCAACTCCGAAGTATTTTGATACAAATAGTTGAAATTAATTTTACGAAAGAAAATAAGGCGGATTATGGGAGTGTGTGACTTGAATTATTGATTTGGCCATGCAGATAAAGAATTGGATCTGCCACATTAGAATTCACAACCAAAGGTGTCTCCGCATCCAATCAACACTTAAGTCCCCTATCTAGGAAGGATAGGCTGGTTCACTTGAGGAGAATATTTTCTATGATCATACCCCGACCATGTCATCCATGAACAGGCTCCGTAAGATCCCATAGAGTAGAAATGGAATAAGTCATATCACATGATCTAATTCTCTATTTATTACACTTACTTTTTTTATTATAGTATGGAAATGCATTCATTTTCTTTGCATCGATTGCGATCCGCAATACTATCGGAGTAAAAGAAGGTATCTAAGGAAGAACGTAGGCTAGACTTTTTGATTTGTTATTAGTAACAAGTAAATACTTTGTTTGGACGTAAGAAATTTGAGATATTGAGGGGATAAACACCAACTAATCAAGAGACATGAGACAATCCACAAAGCAATTGATCATGATCAAATTTGCAAGCCCACTTGGATATTGAGCATTTACCCATAAGAATAGGATTCTTTTCAATGAGTAGTTGTAGGTGCAACTTCGGAAAAGAGAATCTGATAAAGCTTTTCTTACCTAGAGTCATTGAGTCATTATATACCTTATTCTATTATGGATCTTCCACGGTCTTTTTTCTTTCATTCTTGCTCGAGCCGGATGATGAAAAATTCTCATGTCCGGTTCCTTTGGGGGATGGATCCTAAAGAATTCACCTATCCCAATAACAAAGAAACCTGACTTAAATGATCCTGTATTAAGAGCAAAATTAGCTAAAGGGATGGGACATAATTATTACGGGGAACCCGCTTGGCCCAACGATCTTTTATATATTTTTCCAGTAGTAATTCTGGGTACTATTGCATGTAATGTAGGTTTAGCGGTTCTCGAGCCGTCAATGATTGGTGAACCGGCGGATCCGTTTGCAACTCCTCTGGAAATATTACCCGAGTGGTACTTCTTTCCCGTGTTTCAAATACTCCGTACAGTACCCAATAAGTTATTGGGCGTTCTCTTAATGGTTTCTGTGCCAACGGGCTTATTGACAGTACCCTTTCTAGAGAATGTCAATAAATTCCAAAATCCATTTCGTCGCCCAGTAGCTACGACAGTTTTTTTAATCGGTACTGCGGTAGCTCTTTGGTTAGGTATTGGAGCAACATTACCCATTGAAAAATCCTTAACTTTAGGTCTTTTTTAGGGATTTTTCAGGTTGATTCATTCAACCGTGAAGTACCGTGCATAGGTATCTAGGAAATAGTTACTTCCAAGTGAATCTTCCCTAGATACCTAAAATCCATTTTATTATGATCCATTTCGCGAAAATATAGATTGTGCCAAAGATGCAAAATTGTTTTCTTTTTTTTTTATTCTAACTCGAAAAGGAAGAAGAGGAAAAAATTGCAATGGATTTAAAACGAGAACTTATTCTTAGGTAAATCAATTGGGAGATGCTTCTCTAGAGTGTCCCATATCTGTTTTCCATCTTCCATACGAAAACTGTCAATTCTCATAAGATCTTCTTCAGTCTTACTCAAAAGGTCCAATAGTGTATGTATATTGGCCCTTTTGAGACAATTATACGTTCTAGAAGGCAATTCTAATTGATCAATAAAAATACAATTCAATGGAATTCCTTTTTTGTTTTTCTTTAGATTAGTTAATTTTTTTTGAAAGGTTAAAAGGGGTGGAGTAAACCTGTTTTTATTTTCTTCGAAACTATTGCCCTCTTCCTCCGCGTGTAGAAAAGGAAGAAATAAATCAATCAAATTACGAGAAGCCTCATAAAGCGCTTCCTTAGGGGTTAAACTTCCATTCGTCCATATTTCTAGAAAAAGTATCTCGTGTTTTTCATTTCCATTCCCACAAGAAAAAATACTATAATTCACATTTCGAATAGGCATGGATACAGCATCTATGGGATAACTTCCATCTTGAGAGTTCTTTCTGAGTTCCGTGTGATATCCGCGATCTCTCTTGATCTGTAACTCAATACAGAAATCAATGGGCTCTGTCAAGTTAGCTATAGGTTGTGCCATATCAACGATCTCTACGGAAGGGGGTAAGATGATATCTTGAGCAGTTATGTATCTAGGACCTTTGACACAAATTGATGCGTCTCTAACTCCATAGAGATTACTTCTCAATACAATTTCTTTCAAATTTAGTAAAATTTCTTGTACGGATTCTTCAATACCTGCTATTGTAGAATATTCGTGTGGCACGCTCCCAAATTTTGCACGTGTGATACATGTTCCTTCTATTTCTCCAAGTAAAGCTCTTCGCAAGGCAATACCGACGGTATCCGCTTGACCTTTTCTAAGCGGGGACAAAATGAAACGACCATAATAAAGACGCTTACTATCTACTCTTGATTCAACACACTTCCACTGTAGTGTTTGAGTGGATCCTGCTACCTCCTCTCGAACCATAATAGACTAGTATTATTATTTGATCATTGAATCGTTTATTTCTCTTGAAAGCAGTTTAATTCTTTTACAGACGTCTTTTTTTAGGAGGTCGACATCCATTATGCGGCATAGGTGTTACATCGCGTATACAACTTAATCGTACACCACTTTTAGCAATGGCTCGTAATGCGGCATCTCTTCCACTACCAGCACCCTTTACCATAACTTCTGCTCGTTGCAAACCCACTGTACGAATAGCATCTACTGCTGTTCTTTGACCAGCATAGGGTGATGCTTTTCTTGAGCTTTTGAATCCACAAGTACCCGCGGAGGACCAGAAAACCACCCGACCCTGTGGGTCTGTAACAGTTAGAATGGTATTGTTGAAACTAGCTTGAACATGAATAACTCCTTTTGTTATTCTACGTGCACTCTTCCGTAAACTAAAACGCGCATTCCTACGCAAACCAATACGCACTTTCCTACGTGAACCAATTTTTGGTATAGCTTTTGTCATATTTTATTATCTCATAAATATGAGTTAGAAATAACAAAAAGAAAAAAAGATACAAAGATATCCGTTTCAGGGTAAAATATATCCTTTACTTTAATTATTTTATTTGGAATTTGGACATTTCCGCGGGTACTTTTTTTACTTTTTAGAAAGTAAAGTTCTTTTTCGAAAGATTACCCCTGTCTTTGTTTATGCTTCGGGTTGGAACAAATGACTCTAATTCGTCCACGCCTACGAATCAGTCGACATTTTGTACAAATTTTACGAACAGAAGCTCTTATTTTCATATTTCCGTATTCCTTTCTTAAACTATGAATCTAATCTTTGGGAAAAAATAAGTCTCTTCGCTTGAATTTTGGAACTTTGAATTTATTACCCTAGAAAAAAAAGAAAAACCTAATCCTTTGAATCTTTGGTATCCTTCAAATCTTCGGTATCCTTCGAGTCTTCGGTACGCTTCGAATCCTTATGGGGAAGTCTATAAATTATACGTCCCTTGCTTGAATCATAACGACTTACTTCAATTTTGACCCTATCCCCCATCAGTATTCGTATAGAACTAGACCGGATCTTTCCTGAAATATAGCCCAGAATGATGGTGTCATTCTCTAGGCGAACGCGGAACATTCCGTTGGGTAGGGCTTCCGTAACTAAACCTTCGAAAGTGACTTTTGCTTCTCTCGGGTTTTTTTTTTCTCTCCTATTTTTTTTTTCTGTCATATTTTTTTTTCTCCTATTTTTCTATTTTGATTTTCAAATAAAAATACAACATTTTTTTTTATTTGAAAAATAGGAAGTTCGAGATAGAATTCGGGTACTATAGGAGGGGCGATTACCATATATAACATAAGACTTCTCCCCCAATTCTGTTTAGTCGAGCTTCTCGATCTGTCATTATACCTCGAGAAGTAGAAAGAATAGCAATTCCCATTCCGCCCAAAACTTTAGGAATTCCTTGATAGTTGGCATAAATTCGTAAGCCGGGTCGGCTGATACGCTTTAAAAAGGTTCTAGTTCTATATATTCTTTTTCTAGTCTTTCTCTTTTGATGTCGCAAAGTTGAAACCAAGAAATATCTGTTACTTTCCTGATGTTTCCGAACACTTTCAATAAAACCCTCTCGTAGAAGTATTTTAACAATGTTTTCGGTAATATTTGTAGATACTACTCGAACTGTTCCTTTTTTATTCATGTCCGCGTTTCTTATAGAGGTTAGTAAATCAGCAATAGTGTCCTTGCCCATAAGACTCTAATTCTAGGTTCCTCCTAATTTTTCTATAATCAACATGTTTTCTTTTTTTTTTCTTTTAATTTTGGATTTTAAAGCATATACGTGAAACACAATCTACTAATTTTTTCTTTGATCTATATCTTGCCTACTAGTATTTATAATACTTCAGGAGCTAATGAAACTATTTTAGTAAAATTCAATTCTCTCAATTCCTCGGCGATCGCGCCAAAAACTCGAGTTCCTTTTGGATTTCCTTTTTGATCAATGATAACCGCTGCATTGTCATCATAGCGTATTATTATACCGTCTTCGCATTTGAACTCTTTACATGTACGTACAATTACAGCTCGAATTACTTCGGATCTTTCTAGAGGCATTTGGGGCACTGCGTCTTTGATTACAGCAACAATAACATCACCAATACGAGCATATCGCTGATTACTAGCAGCTCCTATGACTCGAATACACATCAATTTTCGAGCTCCACTGTTATCTGCTACATTTAAAAGGGTCTGAGGTTGAATCATATTATTTTGATTTCAATTTGTTATTTCAATGCAAAAGGATGAAAGAAATATTGTCTTTCCAGAAAGAAAAACCTGGTTTTTTTATCTTCAATACTCCTTTTTGGGGGGTTCTATATCTCTAATCGAAGAAATTGACTTCGTATGGGCATCTTACTGGCAGCTATGGAGATAGCTGCTCTAGCTACAGTTTCGGATACTCCGCCCATTTCATAAAGTATTCGACCTGGTTTAACAACGGCTACCCAATATTCGGGGGATCCCTTTCCTGAGCCCATACGTGTTTCCGTGGGTCTTAGTGTAACCGGTTTGTCGGGAAATATACGTACCCATAGTTTTCCACCACGACGTGCATATCGTGTCATTGCTCTTCGTCCTGCTTCTATCTGTCTCGACGTGATCCAAGCGGGTTCAAGTGCTTGAAGAGCATATCTACCAAAACAAATACGATTGCCTCGGCAGGATTTTCCCTTCATTCTTCCTCTATGTTGTTTACGAAATCTGGTTCTTTTGGGGTTATAGTCGATGGTTCTTTCTTAGTTCCATCTCTACTGCAAAACTGGACATGAGAGTTTCTTCTCATCCAGCTCCTCGCGAATGAAATGAGAAAGCGTGCAAATTTCTCTAATTCCATAATATTCCAAAATATTACGGATAGATGCACATTAATAGATAATAGAAAAAGTTAGGGTTTTCTTAATATTGAATATTGAATTTGTTAAAATAGATAAATAGACACACACATCTAGAATATATCTAGATGTGTGTGTCTATTTATCTATATTCTATATTTATAGATAATGTAATCTTTCTTAACAAAAAATCTCCTTATTTTTACTCTTATTGAATCGCGGTAAAGTATTCTAATTCAATAAAGATTTCGCGGGCGAATATTTACTCTTTCCTGTCTTATTTGTTAATTTATATTATAACCTTACCAAATAAGGCAATTTTTTTGGTTTGTTCCGCCATCCCACCCAATGAAGTATTAGGATTCTTTTCAATAAAATCCTATGCAGTCATAGGTTCTGTCGTTCCCACTACTTCTCCTTTAATGATTAGGTCTGAATCCCACAATGGAGCTTCCAAAAAATTTCTTTCCGAGTCAATTTTCTCAGTTTTATTAACCCGGGCCGCTCTTTATTATTGTTTTAAATTTGTATTTCTTGTTTCAAGTTACGATTTCGAATTCTCTGTTATTTTTTTTTTATTGATGCTTTATCACATTGCCTTTTATGATGTAACTCATAGACCATACATATTGAAATCCTATATCTTTCTTATTCCTCTTCTTTCTTTCTATCATCCCTCCTTTTATCCACATCCCTTTAGTTTTGCTTCACAACCTAGAATCCGTTTTCTTTTTTAGAGAAAAAATTGCAGTTGCTACAACTATATGATAGATCTACTCATTTATGATAGATGTATTTATTCATATAGTGACTGTTTCTTAGTTAGGATCTCGACAATACGAAGCAATAGGTTGGTTATTAGTTAATTTTCTATAATTACTAAGTTTTTTTCTTTTTCTATTTATAGTAGGGTTCAGTCAATTTTTTTGAATCTCCATTTTCAACTCTAAAGAAAAAACTAACGAGTCACACACTAAGCATAGCAATTATATTAAAAGATTTATCCATTTTCATTAAATCTTATAGAAAGAGGTAGAATTTCTTCTTTTTTTTTCAGGGATTTCAGGAAAAATAAGGCTCTTGTCATTTTTTATTCTATTACTGAACAGAATGGGAAGACAAGGCTAGTTATTCTTCGTCTACGAATATCCAAATTTTTACACCTAATACTCCATAGATAGTTCGAATTGGATAGCAGCAATAATCAATTTTAGCGCGAATTGTTTGGAGGGGAAGTCTACCCTTTTTGATGCATTCGGCACGTGCAATTTCTTTCCCTGCGAGACGACCTGCAATTTTTACTTTTACTCCCCTTATATCTGCTTTTTTAGTTAATTCAATGGCTTTTTTCATTGCCTTTCGGAATGAAACTCTATTTTTTAATTGGAAAGCTATATATTCTGCAAGAATGTTAGGTTGTCTATAAGGTTCTTTAACTTTTTCAATAGCAATATTAAGTCTCTGGTTTACAGAATTAACTTCCTTTTGTAGATCTTTCTCTAATTCTTCGATTGCTCCTTTTTTCTTTAATAAATTGGGGAATCCAATATGGATTATGACGTGGATCGTATCGATTTCTTTTTGAATTTCTATATGTGTAATTACTTCGGAACTTGAGCCTGAGTCCATTTTTCTATTATGTGTAATTACTTCGGAACTTGAGTCTGATTCTATTTTTCTATTCGAGCCTTTTTTCCTATTCTTTTGTATATAGTTCTTGATACAATTCCGTATTTTTTTATCTTCCTGTAGACCTTCAGAATAATTTTTTGGTTGTGCGAACCAAAAGGAATGGTGATTTTGGGTTGTACCAAGTCTGAAACCGAGTGGATTTATTTTTTGTCCCATATTTTTCTATTCTATTTTTTTTTACTGGGAATCGAAATCTTAGATGGATCTAAAGATTATTTAGATTTCTTTACTATATTTAGTACAATTGTTATATGACACATGGTTTTTTTTATGGGAGAACTACGTCCTCGAGCTCGAGGTCTGAATTTATTCATAATAGTACTCCTACTGACTTCGGCTTTAGTGATGAATAAATTCGCTTTGTCGAAATCCCTATAATGAGTAGCATTTGCTGCTGCCGAATAAACCAACTTTAGGATGGGATAAGATGCTCGATAAGGCATGAGGTTCAGTATCATAACAGTTTCTTCGTAGTAACGCCAGCGAATCTCATCAAGAACTCTTTGTGCTTTGAAAACAGACATATGGATGCGTTTTTGTGCTTTGAAAACCCGTTCGAACTTAAGTAGACGATCGGTTGGAACTTTCCTTGCGAGTTTCCTTAGCCCACTCTTCTTCTTCTTTATTCTAGGGGTATACTTTACCAGTTTGAAACTTGTCATAAATAAGGTTATTCCCCGCCTACCTTTGTTTTTTTTTTTATTTTGAATCTTTCTATTCTGAATTCAGTTAACGACGAGATTTAGTATCTTTTCTTGCACTTTCATAACTCGTGAAATGCCGAGTAGGCACGAATTCCCCCAATTTGCGACCTACCATAGGATTTGTTATGTAAATAGGTATATGTTCCTTTCCATTATGAATCGCGATTGTATGGCCAACCATTGCGGGTAGAATGCTAGATGCCCGGGACCACGTTACTATTGTTTCTTTCTCCTCCTTCATATTGACCTTTTCGATTTTTGCCAATAAATGATGAGCTACAAAAGGATTCGTTTTTTTTCGTGTCACAGCTGATTACTCCTTTTTCCATTTTAAAGAGTGGCATTCTATGTCCAATATCTCGATCGAAGTATGGAGGTCAGAATAAATAGAATAATGATGAATGGAACAAAGAGAAAAATCCTTTAGCTGGATAAGGGGCGGATGTAGCCAAGTGGATCAAGGCAGTGGATTGTGAATCCACCATGCGCGGGTTCAATTCCCGTCGTTCGCCCATCGCATTATTGCAAATTCCAAAAATGCAATTTTCCATATTCCTAGTTACGTATTTACTTACGGCGACGAAGAATAAAACTATCACTATATTTTTTCCTTTTCCTAGTTCTTCTTCCAAGCGCAGGATAACCCCAAGGGGTTGTGGGTTTTTTTCTACCAATGGGGGCTTTCCCTTCACCGCCCCCATGGGGGTGGTCCACAGGGTTCATAACTACCCCTCTTACTACGGGGCGTTTACCTAGCCAACACTTAGATCCGGCTCTACCCAAACTTTTTTGGTTCACCCCAACATTACCCACTTGTCCGACTGTTGCTAAGCAATTTTGGGATACCAAACGGACCTCCCCAGATGGTAATCTTAAAGTGGCCGATTTACCCTCTTTTGCAATCAGTTTCGCTACAGCACCTGCTGCTCTAGCTAATTGCCCACCCCTTCCACGTGTGATTTCTATGTTATGTATGGCCGTGCCTAAGGGCATATCGGTTGAAGTAGATTCTTCTTTTCTCTCAAAAAACCCCTTCCCAAACTGTACAAGCTTCTTCCAAAGCATACAGCTTTCTAGATGTATATGACGATCTCTAGACAGATGGATCTTATATGAATCGTATGATGAAGTACCACATGAGTGGATATATAGGAAAGGAATCCAAATCTGCCGAATCGCTCATGTTATGATCTTCTACATCCTAGGTCTCCGCGTTCCGTCATCTGGCTTATGTTCTTCATGTAGCATTCAGATCGAATGACTCTATGAAATTACGTCGATACTTCCACATATTATGGGTAACGTAGGAGACATCCCTATTTTCCCCGGGGGGTCTTAATTACCACTGCTTAGCTTTCAATTCGCCTCTGACCATCAAATTAAATGTGAATAACCCGTCCTCCTCTCTTTGAAACAAGGGGCGCTTCCGGTTCTGTGCGTGCTTCAAACAATTTTGTCTTCTCCATATTACCATATCTCTAGAGTCAATAATTTTCTATGAGGAACTACTGAACTCAATCACTTGCTGCCGTTACTCAACAGTTTTCTGTTGAGGTCTATCCCGTAGAGGTAGTCAAATTGGATCAGTGATCGATTTCTAGGTTTCGTCGTAAACCTAATTGGTTACTTCCAATTACGTAAATCAATAGTTCAAACCGCACTCAAAGGTAGGGCATTTCCCATTGATATAGGAACTTTTGTACCAGAAACAATAGTATCTCCAATTATAGCCCCTCTGGGATGTAAAATATATCTCTTCTCACCATCCCCATAGTGTATGAGACAAATGTATGCATTTCGATTAGGGTCGTATTCTATGGTTACGATTCTACCAGATATGTCTTTTTGATTCCGTCGAAAATCGATTTTACGGTATAGGCGCTTATGACCTCCCCCTCTATGCCTTGCGGTAATGATTCCTCTGGAATTACGACCTTTACCACAACGGTGCCGTCCATGGATCAAATTATTTCGTGGATTGGATTTCACTTGCCTGTCTACGGTTCCCTTGCGTGTGCTCGGGATAGGTGTTTTGTATAAATGTTTCGCCGTATTATTAAGTATTCTCCTTTAGTTTTTTTCTCTATCTAGAAGTGGAATAGAATAACCCGGTTGAAGGGTAATGATCATACGTCTGTAATGCATTGTATGTCCCAGAATAGGTCCCATTCTTCTACCCTTTCTGGGTAGTCGATGGCTATTCACAGCTACTACCTTAACACCAAAGAAGAGTTCGACCCAATGCTTTATTTCTGTCTTAGTGAATCCCGATTCGACATTAAAAGTATATTGATTCTTTCCCAATAAACGAAGACTTTTTTCTGTAAATACTGCGTATTTGATTCCATCCATAAATCGACTTTCCCTCCTATGCTCTGAGTTCCAGTATCGATAAGAATTCGAGTTCTTATTGTTCTTATGTTATGGTATGAATATACCATACCAATTCGTTATGTATGGATGATGGATGAGATTCCATGGATAGAGAGCCAGTTCCAATAGACTTATGGAACGTTCCCGTTCGCGTGCATCCAGCAGGAATTGAACCCGCAAATTTACCAATTATGAGTTGGGCGCTTTAACCATTCAGCCATGGATGCTTAACAGGGATCATCGTACATCGTAAATAACCAATTTTCATATAGAAAGACATATCATAGAAAAATGAAATCGAAAATATTCGGAGATGGCAAATATTCGGAGATGACTATGAAAACACCTCTCTGGATCCTCGAATTGAAAGAGAGATTGAGAGGGATCAAGAATCCTAATTCTCGCTATTTGGAATGGATCCAATTCTATTGAGTCTGACTCATAGTGATCATTTCTCTTTAGCAAAGAATGACCTTGGTTATCAAAGGATTGAACAACCGGGATCCATTTACTTATGATACCTAGTTGACATTGATAACAAGGATCTAATGAATTATGAGTTTAATAGATCCTCTTTAGCAGAAAGACGTATATTCCTTGCTCATTATCAGACAATCACTTATTCCCAAACCTCGTGTGGGGCTAATCGTTTTCATTTACCATCTCATGGAAAACCCTTTTCGTTCCGCTTAGCCCTATCGGGTATTTTAGTGATAGGTTCTATAGGAACTGGACGATCCTATTTGGTCAAATACCTAACGAAAAATTCCTATTTTCCTTTCATTAAGGTACGAGGGCTTCTTATTCCACAAGAACGAAAGCACCTTTTCATTCTTTCATATACTAGGGGTTTTTACTTGGAAAAGACAATGTTCCATACTAAAGGATTCGGGTCCATAACCACGAGTTCCAGTGCACTAGATCTTGTAGCACTTAGCAACGAGGCCCTATCCATTAGTATTCCACATAAGAAATCCATTATAGAAACTAATACAATTAGATTAGCTCTTCATAGACAAACTTGGGGTTTGCGAGCCAAGGTAAGACCGGCTCGGGATCATGGGACCCTTTTCTATCAGATAGGAGGGGCTCTTGTACAAAATAGACTTCTAAGTAATAACCCCATAGAATCTATCTATATAAAGAGGCAATCGTGTCAGGAAGCGGGTTTTTCTTTGGCCAAAGGGTACTTCGAACTTGGAACGAGCATGAAGAGATTAACGAGACTTCTTTCTCTTTTGAGTTTTTCTGGCGGACCGGTCGCGCAAGATCTTTGGTCTTCCCCCGGAACCGATGAAAAAAAGTGGGTCGCTTCTTATGGACTCGCTCAGAATGATTCTTCTCTATCTATAGTTCATGGCCTATTAGAAGTAGAAGGTGCTCTGGTGCAATCCTTACCGACAGAAAAAGATTGCAGTCAGGTTGATAATAATTGAGTGCCATTACTTCGTCGGTCCGAACCAAGGAATCCGTTAGAAATGTTTTGAAATGGATATTGTTCTCTCTTTGATCAGGGATTGCTATATGAAAAGAAGTGGAGTTTGAAAAAGGGAACGGAATGGTCAAACCGGAACTGCTAGAGGAACGAATTTTCAATAGCATAACTTGGGCTCCTAGAATATGGCGCCCTTGGGACAATCTATTTGATTGCAGGGTTTTGTTCCGAAGCAAAGATATCCGCGGAGGCCCGTTCGTTCGTCCTATTCTGATATTCAGGACCAAGAGGTACTGGATTCTCTTTCGGATAGGCCCTGAAAGGAGAAGAAAGGCTGAAATGCCAACGGATCTCTGTCTATTCTCTAATTCACCCGATCCGATAGTACCCGTTTTTGGAACGTCCAGTGCCAAAGTCACTGAATGGGTAAGTCACCAATCCAATCCCTTTGACAAATCGGGTGTCATATTAGATATCATATTCTATATATATAGAAATATCATAGAATAGACATATAGAATTTTTGGTCGGGAAATTCGAATGAATCATTGAGTGAAAAAGGAGCAAAGAATGACAAAAGACGAGACTCTACTAGTCTTCACTCTTGTGGTTTCCTCGGTTTCTGTTTTCTTATTCGGGATCTTGCTTTTCATGGTTCTCATCTCTGCAACTCGCGATTTTCGCGAGAGAACCAAATCCAAGTTGGTGAAGATCATGATTTGGGCTGGCATAGTAGTTATTACCTTTGCAATTGCGGTTCGAATCTAT